GATTGAATAATTCCTCCTCCATCTGTTGCGGGTCGAGGACTCCTTCCCCTTCTTCAAACTCCGATTCGTATTTTTGATAGATAAATCTCTTAATATCTAAGGGATTCCTTGGTTTGGGCCGAAGAAGCAATGTCACTCGATCATTATCAAACTGACTGGAATCTTTTTCTGTTCCTTCTACTTCATCTTCTGTTCCTTCTACTTCATCTTCTGTTCCTTCTACTTCCTCTTCTGTCCCTTCTACTTCATCTTCTGTCCCTTCTACTTCATCTTTTTCTGTCCCTTCTACTTCATCTTTTTCTGTTCCTTCTACTTCATCTTTTTCTGTTCCTTCTACTTCATCTTCTGTTCCTTCTACTTCATCTTTTTCTGTTCCTTCTACTTCATCTTCTGTTCCTTCTACTTCCTCTTCTGTCCCTTCTACTTCATCTTCTGTCCCTTCTACTTCATCTTTTTCTGTCCCTTCTACTTCATCTTTTTCTGTTCCTTCTACTTCATCTTCTGTTCCTTCTACTTCCTCTTCTGTCCCTTCTACTTCATCATTATCAAACTGACTGGAATCTTTTTCTGTCGGCGAGGATCCCACCAGAGCGCCTTCTAACTCTAATAGACCATGAACTAGATCAGATAGGCCATGAACTAGATCAGAATCGTTCTCAACGAGTCCATAAGAAGTGATCCTATTTTTTTCATCGGGTCCGGGGGGAGACAAAAGGTCTTGAGCGATCGATCCGGCAGAACAACTCAAAAGATAAAGAAGTATCGTTAATTTCTTCATGCTCGTTCCAAGTTCGAAGTACCATTTGTACAAATCAGAATCCCCTTCGTCACATGAGTTCTTCTTGATATAGATAGATATAGGATCTATGGGGCAATTCCTTAGAAGTACATTTTGTGCAACAGCCCTTCCTATCTGATAGAAAAGGATCCCATGCTCCTGAACCGGTCTTACGTCGGCTCGCAAATCCCAAGTTTTTCTATGAAGAGCAGATCTAATTGTAGTAGTGTCTATAATTGATTTCTTCTGTGTAATACTAATCGATAGGGCCTCATTGGTAAGTGCTACAAGATCTGGTACACTGGGACCCAAGGTTGTGGACCCGAATCCATTAGTATGGAACATTTTCTTTTCCAAGTGAAATCCCCTAGTATATGAAAGGGTGAAAAGGCACTTTCGTTGTTGTGGAATAAGAAGCCTTCGTATCTTAATGCATGTATTTAATTTATTCGGAGCTATTAGAGCGGGATCCACTTTTTGGGGAATATGAGTCGAAGCAATAACAAGAATATCATTTTTAGTGGAACATCTTTCACAATCCCTGGAGAGATGGTTCACTAATAGACCGAGGGATAAGTAATTCGACTCATTCGAATCCAGATCATGAATGTTTGGAATCCATATTATGCAAGGAGACATTGCTTTTGCTAATTCGAATTGAAGGGTGATATAAAATTCGTCTATTTCCTCGTCCAGCATCTGATACACAAGTGGCACATTCGTCGTAGTTAGCAACTCCGTCATCTCGCTATCAACAAAATCGTCCATATCACCAGGCTCATAATCGTCCATATCACCAGGCTCATAATCGTCACTGTCACTATCCTCAAAATCGTCACTGTCATCGTAAAAAAAATCAAAAAAACTGCCCTCGTAATCGTCCGCCTCGTCACCATACTCATCAAAAAAGCCACTCTCGTCAATATCAAAACCGTTAGGCGTCTTGTTATCCAGGAACTTGTTCAGAACTACTGTAATGAAAGGAACATAGGAGTTTGTCGCTAGGTATTTGACCAAATAGGATCGTCCAGTTCCTATAGAACCTATCACTAAAATACCCCTAGAGGGGGATAGGGCTAAGCGGAGCGAAAAGGGTTTTCCATGAGATGCTAAATGAAAACTATTAGCCCCGCACGAGGTTTGTGAATAAGTGATTGTCTGATAATGAGCAAGGAATATCCGTCTTTCTGCTAAACAGGATGTATTGCACTCATAATTCATTAGATCCTTTTTATGAATGTCAACTAAGTGTCGTAAGTAAATTGCTCCCGGTTGTTCAATCATTTGATAACCAGAGGCATTCTTTGATAAATGATCACTATGAGTCAAACTCAATAGAATTTGATCAATCCTTTTTTCTCTCGTTAAGGTGGAAAACGGAACCAAGAATTCTCTTTCTTTATCCTCAATCGCATCACAGTTCGCGATCCAGGATTCTATTTTATCGTCAATCAAACAACAATGACCGTTCACATTTTCTATTATTTGATCATAACGATAACGTTGACCAGAACAGAGAGAAGAGAAATCCCCTAGCTCTGTTATCAATGAATGGAGCTCTTTACTTGTATGACTTAGATGTCTCGTATTTTTCAAAAAAGCGATTCGATTGATGGGATTTGGTGTGATACTGATGAGATCGAAGAGATGGATAAGAAAAGATTTGCGTCCACCCCATAGCATCTTGCCGCCAGAGGCAGACACCCATAGTTCTTCTAGATAATCTACTAATTTTTCCAGAGCAACTAGAAAGAGCTTCTTTAAAGAATGATGTTCAGGGTACCTATCCAGAAGTTTTCGCAACTCCACGATGTATGATGGAATCATCAAAGATTGGGCCCTTGCGAAATCTCTCTGTAACTCACTATAGGCTCGGGAAAAAAAGATAAGGTGTGAAAAAAGGAGATATCCAGCAACAAGAAGAAGGAAAAGGATTGAATAGAGGAACTCCCGAACATTTGGCCATCTCAGATCTGTCGATATCGATGGTGACTCATTATTTCGATGAATCATTTCTTCATACAGAAGAAGCTTATGGAAACACTTACTCGAAATCTCACTTATCCGATTCCATTGTGAAAGACACAATTTTTTCTGAAGAATTCGCCATGATGTTCCGCATGGATCAGATATAGCATGACAAATGGACACAAATTTAGGACTGCTCCTTAGTATCGGCAATAGGTATGATGACCAAGTATCTAAAAACATCAACTTTAGCAAATTGTACCCTGTCGAGGTAAGGATAAATGGCATATATGTTTTGAATAGATTCCAGTTTGAGAGAATTGAAGAAACCCTATCTCCTTGCAAGGCTCTATCCATCTGCACTTTCTCAACCCATTTCTTTAGATAAAGACTCTGTTTTTTCTTTTTCCTCTTTTCGGATGATAAACATTTCTCAGAATGAATCAAACCCATGTTTGAATTGAAATTGAGATACTGATACAAGTTCTTCCCTTCTGAATCAGATAGATTCATATCTGAAAGAGGTTGACAATAAGTTCTTTCAAAATTGACTATCTGTCCCTCTGTTAGAGGTGTTCCAGAAATGTCTGCGATCGAGTAAATAGCTCTACGAACTAATGGATCAGATCGCATTGCAAGGTGGAAATATTTGTAAAAGTTATACCTTTCATCACCACTTTGTGGAAAATCCTTAGGTATGAATATGTTAGATACCTGTGACTCGATTGGTGAAATAGTATCTCTCTCCAAAAAAGCATGTTTTTTTTTGCCGCCGCACAAAGAAAATTTTGTGTTGCGAATGAACAAGATATTGAGGAATTGTCCATACGTAAAATCAAAATTCTTGATACGGGCCCTTTCCACATAAAAGGGGAATCTTTTGTTACAAAAGAAGCCGAAGTCATGTGGATTCTTCAAGAATCGAAGTCGATTTGCTTTATAAAAAGAAGATATCAATGAACTTCTATGAAATGGTTTCACGGGATTCAACCAATTGTCTTGATCGTGGGATATCATTGAGAAATAGGAATCCAAAGATTTCCTGCTATTATTTCTAGTATGGAATGAGTCAATCATCCCCTCTGGTTTCTTATTGAACAATAATTTCGATTTTTGGGAAGTCTCATGATCATCCAATAATAATGGTTTCCATTTTTTCAAATAAACGAGTTGAAGACCTATTGATTCTAAGAACTGATTGCAGAGTTGATCATTCGGACCTTTCAATTCAGAGACGCGGATCTCGGACCTATGAATGGGGGGGGTATTCCCGAAACTCACAAAGAAAAAAGGAAGTGAGTTAGACAAAAAAAGAAGTAACTTGGAGAAAACGAAAGGAAGGAACTTATACAAATCTTTTTTGTCGATAACCTCAGACCGATCACTCGAATATTGGTTAATACGTGATCGATATCGATCAATACGTAATCGATATCGATCGAAGACCACTTGAAAACGGCTCTTCTGCTCAGAAACGAAATGTTCCAAATGTTCCTGGAAATTCTTGCTCCCATTGGACCATTTGTATCTATATGCATTAGGGTCCCGATTCACGGATCTCTCGGTTCGAGAAATCAAAATAAGAGGATCGGACCATTTCTTTTGACTCTTTTTCAAATTCGATAAATGTTGGTTGATCGTATATTTCATAAAAGTTCTATGATTCAGAGTATCATTTCCTATTTGATCCCTTTGAATTCCATATTCGAAGTTGCGATCGGATCGATTCATTAAAAAGAATCGATTCAATACATTTCTTATGTACCCATGGGTGCTATATTGGATTTGAATCAGATTTCGGATCCATCTATATTGATTGACTGCCTCCACTATGTTGTTGCTAGCAAATACCACTATTTTTGGTTTTGGATCTTCCAAATCATTCCCGCAGGAGATCTGGACCCACCTTTTTCTGATCCTTCGATAAAAGGATTCATTCTCTTCGTAAAAAACAGGAGGTAGAACCAATAAAGATTTCTTTTTCGATTCATCCCTGGAGTTGAATACCTCAGCCAAGAATTGTTTTTGATCCAATACGGAAGAATCAATAGAAAAGGCAAATCCCTTATGATACACCAGATCCGGCTCGGTTATTGATAGAGTGAATAGATCTGCCATTTCTTGAAATCTCTCTTCTGAATCCAGTTCATCCTTCGGAACCATATCACATCCCGGATCTGATGAAATAGGATGAATTGAGACGGTCTTTTGTAAATACGTAATTGTCTTGAATAGATTAACTATTTCTTTATTT